GAGATAGGACCGGGTAAAGGGAAAAAGACAGAAAAGACCATAGAATAGCAATAGGAATCGCTGCTATCCGACAACTTTCTCCGTGGAGCCCGCAGCTAAAGGTTAACAAAAGATTGTAGAACCCATGGACTTACTATCTAAACGATACGAGACGGGTCAGTCAAGGGCCACCAGAGGCACAAAGCTGGCGAATATCCGTGAGAGCGGAAGATATAAAAGGTATATAGGTAAGTAAGGCTTGCACCTCTTTTAAGATCAAGGGCAATAAGACGTCGAAGGAAGAATCCGCAATGCTTTGACATTCCTTTTCAAATGAGTTGTGCCCAGCCCAGTTAGTCCACTACTACAGATAGTAACTAGCACAGAAAAACAAGATGGAATCAAATACGGTGTTAATTAATTTACTGAAGTGAAGCAAGGAACGTAGTAACTCGACTGGTTGGAGAGGAACTTTGTTATTAGGGTTGAATTTCCAGTCTTCGGGCCTCAACACCGGAGCTTATCCTGAGGCCTAGGTAGGTAGGTAGTGACGTCTCTTGCTGGGTCTTCCATAAGGAATGGTCCTGTTAGTCTTAATCCAGCGACTGGCCTTGCTCCGAGCCGATATCCGAAGTATGGTTCGCTCGCTAGTTATATGCTTAACACATGCATCTGAGGTCAGAGGTGCCGCTAAGGTGAACGCTCAGCTTCAACTCTGACTATATATTATATATAAGTGCACTGAAGGTTAACTATGTCAATCTACAACTCAATGTGATTGGCTTCGCCCGGGCTCAGTCTCTTTCGGCCGGTATGTAGAATCGTCGGAGCGAGCAGAGCAGCGGAGCGAAGTGGGCTGTGTAATCATTTGATTTTTTGACTTTTTTTTGAATATAATATATAAGGGTAAGTAAGGAGCTGAAAACGAGTCCTTCGGAGGGCGAAGAAACTCATTAATTCATTGATGAGGGCCCCTCATTCAAATGTTATGCTTCGTGCTTCCCTCACATTTAGAGTGGATTCTTCCCAATTTCGAGAGTGAGATTGATCCGACCAAGTAGTAGTGCGGAAGCCAGTACATACATGGCTAGTTTCCAGGCAAGCCATCCATATTGGCATAACCTTCTTCTATGCCATCTAGCTTCATAGCCGATAGTTTCCGTTGATCATTATCTTCATCCATCGGATCAGCTCCTTCTTTTCTTATTTTTTTCAATGACTGCTTCTTATGCTTGCCCTCGTTCTTCTCTCTTCTCCTAGACCCACCCCCCTTACTGTCTGTTTAGGCCCCCTGCCAGGTACTCCAGTCTCATTGCGTACCGTCGTCTGCATCTTCTTGCCCTGTTTTCATAGTTGTTTGCTTTTCTTATATGGATTAGGCTTGGTTAAAAGCGTACCGTCAAGCAAGAAAAGGAACCGTAAACTAGCTTTACCGAGTTGGCTTCTTCGTATGAGCCCTAGCAGCATCTATTCCTTACTCTGTTTTCTGCTTTCAAGCCCCTAAGTAGGATCGTCTAACGAAGTCAGGTACGAGGGAATATGTTAATGCAAAAGAGGCGAAGAGGCTGGTGACCAGAGAAGGTCTGTGATGGAAGCAATTCCTAGCTTTCTGGTCTGTGATAAAAGCAATCTCTCTCCGGTCGGTTCGACTGTTAATGGAAAAATGAATAGATCCTTAGGAAGAAAAAGGCTCTTTTGCTCTTGTGTAGAATCAGTTGTTACAGAAGGAGCGGTTTTCGTTTCGCAATGGAATCAGAATTAGCTACGATCAATGAAAATATCGTAGTATAGTAAGAGCCAACGAAGTAGCTGTAACGTGAACAGCTAAAGCTCCTTATATGGGCTGCACCGCGCTGAATGATCAAATCCCATTTATTCTGATTTTTTTACATTCCAACTCCCATGCCTTTCCGTTGGTCAACAACCAACCGTCGATTTCCCTTTTCCTTCATTTTGAGAACAAGTCTCTCTTGGAGGGAGCAGAGCATGCAAAATCGAGCAATAGATGGATCTTAGAAGAATTCCACTTTGAACGGCACGACTCTTTCGATTTTTGCGCTGGCATTTGAGTTGTCTCCCCTCCTCTTTCAATCGACACACTCGACGCAGATAGCTCCGTTGGCCCCGGCTTCTGCCTCTATCAGGCTTAGGCTGCCCCCACCCCCACAGAGCCACAGCATGGAGTAGCTGCTCCCGCGCTACAACCAATCAAAATTTTATACGGATCGATATATGATGATGCTAAACCGAGATAGAGAAAGAGGGCGAAGAAACTCATTAATTCATCGATGAGGGCTGCCGCGCCTCCCTTTGTTGGCTCTTCGAGACAAAAACACTCATAGGAATGGTGCTAATTCCCATGTTCCTTCTAGTCTCGTTTGGTTTCGAAAGCCTCCCCCTCCCTGTCTCTTACTCTTTGAAAGCTGTCATCCTGGATTTCTTTTTGAATGGTTTCTTTGTTCTCTTATTTGGATTGAAAGAAAGACAAAACTTCATTTTCTTCGACGAATTTCGGCTATGA